TGAAATTAAGAAAGGAGGGCTCATTTCATTTTTGTATTTTGTTTTGCTAAAGGTGTTTTGACAGATACATCTCGACAAAACTACTTAAGCCATAACATAAAAATCCATTGTGCAAGAACCTTTAGGTCCATTCTTTTTTTTATTTTTTAGATACTTTACCGGAAAAAAAAGAGTAATAAGAAATGAAATTTTTATGTTTGATCTTGTTTCAATAACAAGTATTTTTTTTTCAGATCAAATAAATCAATTTTTCCAGGATTCATGGGAACAAAAAAGGCCCGGCTAGGTATTGACCTGGCCGAGCGGAAAAACAAGTTATTTCTATTTTATTTATTAGTTATTAGAATATTTGAATTCTAATATCTAATAATAGAATATATTAATTATTAATTTCGATTATTTTTTATATTATTTTTAGATTATTTTTCTGAATTGAATATTGAATAAAATAAAAAATAATAAAATATATAAATAAATATACAATAAAATACAATTACAATAAATATAATTATTTATATAATTAATATAATTTATATAATTAATATATAATTAATATATATAAATATATATATTAATATTAATATTAATTAGATTAATTAGAATAGAATATTCGAATTAAAAATAAGAATAAAAAAAGAAAGAGAGATAAGATATAAAATTTCGAATTAAAAATAAGAATAAAAAAAGAAAGAGAGATAAGATATAAAATAAAGAAAGGCCCTTTTCAATTGGGGAGAGATGGCTGAGTGGACTAAAGCGTCGGATTGCTAATCCGTTGTACGAATTTTCCGTACCGAGGGTTCGAATCCCTCTCTTTCCGTTTCCGTCGATGATTTGGTATTTTATTTACCTTTTTTTTTTTGAATTTCTAGAGCGGAGCCTCTTTTGTTTTCTTTGTTTGTTTTATTTTTTTCATATTTCTTTTTTTTTATATTAACGATTCACTTTTCTATTTTTTTATTTAATATATTTAATAGTTAAAATAGATAATAAGAATATTTCAAAATCAAGCACAAGCAAGGAAAACACAGAAAAAAAATATGATTTTTTATTCTTCACGTCCCGGATTACGTCCTGGATCGTTAGATAGGAATCCGAAGATGAAAAGAGAAACAAAGAATATCACTACCGTGTAAACAAATAGTTTTAGAGTAAGCATTACACAATCTCCAAGATCATTAAAAAAAAAGAAAGAGAATAGATTCTCCTATACTACACATTATGTTTCTTTTGATACTAAGAAATGAAGTGATTTCGAGAAATAGAAAAAACTTTTTGGAAATTAATTTGTAATAAGAGTCGATTCCTTGGAAAAAAATGTAAGAATGAGGAAATGAGATGGTCCAGATTTTTCTTGTCTATAAAAAAATTTCCATATTTGAATCGAGGATTCACGCTATAAGACTTATCTGATCTTAAAAATTGTTAAAATGTTCGAATTTCTTTTTTTCGAAAAAATTATGAATTTTTCTAGGACAGTTTTCAAATTAAGGATCTCATCGAAAACTTACAGCAGCTTGCCAAACAAAAGCTAAGAGAAAAAAGAGTAGAGGTATTACTGGCATAATATCTACAATTGGATTCAAAAAAGCGTAGGCTTCAGGTAATTTCGCGAAGAAAAAACTACTTGAATAAAGGGCAGAGTTAATCCAAATACAGACCAAACTAAAGATATTAAGCATAACAAACATTTTTTTTCTTTAAGATAATTGTATTTTTTCTTTTTTTGAGTTAAATTCATTTAAATTAAGTTAATATTCTTATTAATATATTCTGAATTTTATACTAAATGAATTATTAATTTATTGTTATTGAATATTGAATTTTTTTAATTTCGCTTTTTTTGTTGTTATTTATTTCATTTTTTATTTATACTATTATTTATACTATTAATAAATATTAATTAATATAAAATTAATTAATGAAATAAAAATATAAAAAATATAATATTATAATATAATATTAATAAATAATATTAAATAATAAAAATCGAATATAAATCTAATTAAATATAATAAAAAAAGTTGAATTAATTACGAATAAAATGATAAATCAAATAAAGAATAAAGAAAGTAGACCCCAAAAATCCTTCTTTGATTTGAACTTATCCAATTCAAAATCTTTCCATTCTGAAATAAAAAAGAAATACAAAAATAGAAGAAATCATACTTTCATGCAATATCTTAATTGAATTCTATGTAATGATCAATAATTTCAGTTTAATTCTATATCTACACATATAAAAATTCTAGCAACAATTTATTCTATAGATATTTAGATATTTGAACTGGAATTGACGAACAACCAATATCAATAATAGTGTTTATAAGTATCGAATAGAAATAAATAGAAATGGGGCGTGGCCAAGCGGTAAGGCAACGGGTTTTGGTCCCGCTATTCGGAGGTTCGAATCCTTCCGTCCCAGAGCATATACATTCATGATATATATCATATCTGAATACAAATTTTGTATTGTATATCAAAATAAAGAATAAAGATTGCCCTTTTTTGAGAAACCTTCTGTTTAAGACTTGGGTAGAATGTGATTCTTCTTTTTTTTTTAATGATTCGTCTCGAAATCGAGTCACTTTGAAGATGTAGATTCAAAAAGAACTTCTTTTTTTTTTATTCGTGTTATTGTTGTTATTGTATATTAAAAATGGATAATCTATATTATTCTTATTCTAATAAAAATATATTAAAAATATTAAAATAATTAATTTGAAATTTCGAATTCGAAATGGAAATTCAAAGAAATAAAAATAAATAGGATTTCGAAATAGAAATATATAATTAATAATTAATATAATTAAATAAAAAATATATAAAAGAAATAAAAAAAATCGAATTTCATATAATATGAAATATATTTTTAATATTAAATTAATATATAATATAAAATATATTTCATTTTTTTTTTTTGAATTAATTTATTTGAATAATTAATAAAATAAAGTTTTTTTTTCTATTTCATTTTTTTTTAATTAAAAAAAAATAAAAATAAATAAAAAATATATTATTATTATATTATTATTATATTATTATTATATTATAATTATATAATTAAATATAATTATTATAATTATAATTAATTATAATTAATAAATAGAATTAATAATAATTAATAAATATTATAATCATAATTTATAAAAATTCGAATTCTATTTATTTTTCTATTTTTAAGTTTAAGAATATTTCTTTCTATTTTTAAGTTTAAGAATATTTCGAATTTCCTTTTTTCTAAAAAAAATAAGAATCGAAATTATATTCCTACAATCTACAATATCGGATTAATTTGAATTTTTGTTGATACTTCTTTACTTTATAAATTTGCCATTCATATAGAAAGAAAAAAATATGGATTATTATGTATCGATTGAATCAATGACTATTCATGATTTCATAATTGAATCAATTACATACCGGCTCCAAACTAGAGGAATGTTATGGTAAAACTTCGTTTGAAACGATGTGGTAAAAAGCAACGTGCGACTTGAAAGACATGATTAGATTAGCCGTGGATTCTTTCATCCACCATTTTTCTATTATATAGAAATGAGGGTGCTCTTGACTCGACATCGTTTGTTCTGTTCCACTCGAATTCATTTTTGGGGGTAAGGGAGAGGGGTTGATGATGGAAATAGGACATGATGGAGCTCGAGTTGATTCATTTCTCAGGGGCAAGTTTCTAGGGTTAGTGAAAATTAATAAGTTAGAACAACTTCGTAAGTATATTTTCAATATAGAAATCGAAAGGATCCAATTCGAGCAAGTTCAAAAAAATTGTTGGAATTGGTAAAACTATTTCGATCAAAAGTGGATCTGCGGGAATCGACCATCTATTTGTATGATTCTTTGATGGAAAGAAATAAAACAAATTGGTATGTTGCTGCCATTTTTGAAACGATTAAAGATCCTCGAAGTAATGTCTAAACCCAATGATTCAAAGAAAAGCTAACGGATCATAGAACAAGTAAATACCATTTTCAATTGTCTCAACAAATATATTCGACTGAAGACGAAAAATAGATTCTAAAGAAAGGAGACAGACAAGAAAGGGGGGTAAAGACCGCTCAATAAATGAAATAAAATACCTAACTAAAGGTTTGGTTTTCCTTTGAGTTATTGTTATTTGAGAGTTATCCAACTTGAGTTATGAGGTTGCGAATACGAGTGATTCTTTTTCGGGAAAGAATAAGAAAAAAGTATTTAAATCATAGTCTAATTGATTTGGTTATTTTATGGATCTATTTGACATCATAATTCTATACATAGACATAATTTCTAATTTTCTCGAGCCGTACGAGGAGAAAACTTCTTATACGTTTCTAGGGGGGTGTATTGTTTATCTATATCTATCCCAATGAGCCGTTTATCGAATCGTTGCAATTGATGTTCGATCTCGAAGAGAGGGGAGAGATCTTCGGAGAGTGGGTTTTTATGATCCGATAAAGAATCAAACCTATTTAAATATTCCTGTTATTCTATATTTCCTTGAAAAGGGCGCTCAACCTACAGGAACTGTTCAAGATATTTCAAAAAAGGCGGGTGTTTTTATGGACCTTTATCCTAATCAACAAACGAAATTTAATTAATGAAATAAATACATAAAAAAAAGAGGGTGTGGATGACTTGTATATAGATTTATATAACTCTTTTCTCTCTTATCCCCCCCCCCGCTCTCTTCTCTTGCTCTATTCATACCTAATTTATTCTTACTGCCATAGAATGGCTGTTTTCTACAAAAAATCCCTTTTTTTTTTTATTTTATATTATTTATATCCATAAATAAAAAAAGGACAAATGAAGTAATAAATGAAGTAATTTGGTCTATAAATACATTGGTGGTTTTTGTTGGAATTCTCTGAATCAATTTAAAAAAGAAAGGGGGTTGGGTTAAGCTTTCTTACTCTTTATATTGATTGAATGATTATATTATTATATCTTTGATATCTTTGAATTATTATATTTATTGATTGAATAAACCCGATCTCTATTTTTTTTTTCATTAATTTTTGCATACGCCTTTTTTTTTGTATCTATGTCGATTATTTCTATAATGTTAATACAACATAATTGCTTGGTTTTTTTATTTACTTTATTTTTTTTTGTATTAGCTTAGTATTTATTATTTATATTGATTATATTTACAAACTTTGATTGAATTAAATTCAATTGGATTTCAATTGGTATTTCTTTGTTCTTTTTTGTTATTTAATATTTCAGTTTCTAATTCGTTTATTTTCTCTATTGTATTCTTTTTTCAACATTAATATTGACAACAGTGTATCAAACAAATATAATCCGATCGTGAATAAATGGATCCATTTATTCACGTTCCATAGCATAGGATTTTTTTTACTTCATCAAATGGATGGGTTCGTTGGATTTTCTGTGATATAAACAAGAAAAGAAATTTTTTTATAATTGAATATTAGAATATAAATAACAAAGGAAAATAAAAAATTTAATAAGAAATTTTGAATATAAAAAGAAATTTAGAAAAATTCTAAAAAAATTAATAAAGATTAATAAAGAAAATGAAAATAATGTATAATTAGAATATAGGAGACAAAGAGGTGATCTATAAATTGTGATTTTATTTTTTTTATCTGAGAAAATTTTTTGTATTTTCATCTGATCTGTTCATTTTTATGTTCAGAATCGATTCTACTTCGACATTTTTTATTTTTTTTTTATGGAATATTTTTCCAATTCAATCTTTTTATTTATTTTGATTGTAATTGTATCTACATATCCTATTTTATTATTTATTAGTTTCTTTTTTTAGTTTATTTGATTAGGGTTGCTAACTCAATGGTAGAGTACTCGGCTTTTAAGTGCGACTCAATTTTTTACACATTTCTATGAAGCAACGGATTCGTCCATACCATCGGTAGAGTTTGTAAGACCACGACTGATCCAGAAAGGAATGAATGGAAAAAGCAGCATGTCGTATCAATGGAGAATTCTAAGAATATTTCATTGTTATTGGATTGGGCCCCAATTTTTGTTTGAATTCTTGGCTCGGAACAAAAAAAATTCACATTTTGGTTGAATTAATAAATGGATAGAGTTTGGCGGCTCCAATTATAGGGAAACAAAAAGCAACGAGCTTTCGTTTTGAATTTGAATGATTACCCCATCTAATTATACGTTAAAAATATATTAGTACGTGATGCGGGAAAAGCTTTTCCCATGGATGGATTATTGATTTTTGTTATGAGTCCTAACTATTAGCTATTCTCCATTATATTATTATATTATGGGGTGGCGATAAATGTGTAGAAGAAAGAGTATATTGATAAATATTTTTTTCCAAAATCAAAAGAGCGATTGGGTTGAGAAAATAAAGGATTTCTAACTATCTTGTTATCCTAGAACGAACATAAAACAATTAGATGGAAAAAGCGAGTAGAGAGAGTCCGTTGATGAGTCTTACTTATTTTCTAGGTATCTATTCCATTTTTATTAGAATAGAATACCCTGTTTTGACTGTATCGCACTATGTATCATTTGATAACCCAATAAATCCTCGGCCCAAATCGAATTTCCAAAATGGAGGAATTTCAAGTATATTTAGAACTAGATAGATCTCGTCAACATGACTTCCTATACCCACTTATTTTTCGGGAGTATATTTATGCACTTGCTTATGATCATGGTTTAAATAGCTCCATTTTGTCGGAAAATCTAGGTTATGACAATAAATCTAGTTTACTAATTGTAAAACGTTTAATTACTCGAATGTATCAACAGAATCATTTTATTATTTCTGCTAATGATTCTAACAAAAATCCATTTGGGGGGTACAACAAGAATTTGTATTCTCAAATAATATCAGAGGGGTTTGCCGTCAGTGTGGAAATTCCATTTTCCCTACAATTAATCTCTTCCTTAGAGGAGGTAGAAATCGTAAAATCTTATAATTTACGATCAATTCATTCAATATTTCCTTTTTTTGAGGAAAAAGTTCCATATTTAAATTATGTGTCAGATGTACGAATACCCTACCCTATCCATCTGGAAATCTTGATTCAAACCCTTCGATACTGGGTGAAAGATGCCTCCTCTTTTCATTTATTAAGGCTTTTTCTTTATGAGTATTTTAATTGGAATAGTTTTATTACTCAAAAAAAATGGATTTCTACTTTTTCAAAAAAGAATCCAAGATTTTTCCTGTTCCTATATAATTTTTATGTATGTGAATACGAATCTATCTTTCTTTTTCTCCGTAACAAATCTTCTTATTTACGATTAACATCTTCTGGAATCCTTTTTGAGCGAATCAATTTCTATGCAAAAATAGAACATTTTGTAGAAGTCTTTGATAAAGATTTTCCGTCCACTCTATGGTTCTTCAAGGACCCTTTCATTCATTATGCTAGATATCAAGGAAAATCCATTCTGGCTTCAAGGAATACGCCCTTTTTGATGAATAAATGGAAATACTATCTTATCCATTTTTGGCAATGTCATTTTTATGTTTGGTTTCAACCG